AGACCGGATTAGTCGATTCGACCTGGAATTCATTGTCAAGTCATCCACAACTGTTTGTTTAGTCAAAACAACAATTCAGTTTGATCGAATCGTCTAGTTTCGTTTGTTTGCTGTGTTTACATGTTGCGTTTTAAGATTTATTGATTGGAATTAATCCTATTTACATTCCACTTATTTCGATTTCATTTCGATATAGTACTAATTTGTATAGTAATAGTATACATTTATACTATTACTATATAGTATAATAGTATAGAGTATAATACTATACAAATCCAAAACAAGTAAAACTTTTTCGTTTTCACTTCATTTCGGATTTTTCTAAATAAAAGGAATTCTAATATCTAACTAATATCTAATATGTATTAGAAATAAAAAAACCTTCCAATTCGAAATTCGATTTTTTTATTCTATTCTATTTATTCTATTTTTTTTATTCTATTCTATTTATTCTAATTCTATTCTATTTATTCTATATATTATTTCTATCTATTTCTATATATTATTTCTATCTATTTAATATAGATTTATGATATATTTAATATATATTTTTGTATCTATTTAATATAGATTTATGAGATTCTGTATGAAATTATGTTTAGGAAAAGATCTTTGTTTTTCAAACTCTGACATGTCAACAAATACATACAACAAGGCGTTCCTAGATCCGTGCAACTCAATATTAGATTTGAGTTGAGTTGAATTAGGTTGGTTTTTTTTTTTTCTTTTTTTTACCGGATTCGTGTCATAATTTTTTCTCCAAGGATTCACCAAAATTGGGGGGTATACCGAAGAAGTCTCACTAACTCTTTGATTACGGACAGTAAAAGAGGAAAATGCAATTTCTATTTATATAGAATCAATAGAAATTGAATCTACTCACGAGGATTAATTAAGAAAATGGGGTTTTGTTTATTTTATTCTTATCCAAGAGAATAAAAAAGAGCGATTGGATCCATTGAAATGCGCTTTTGTTTTCAGTTTTATACTCTGAGCGATCTCCCTGTGAGCGAGCTTATGGGAATGATTTTAACCAAGCAACTGGAAGCGACCAGTTCCAATCAACAAAGAATACAATAATTAGTATACAACTTTTTTTATTTGTATTTGGATATTCTTTATTGTTTTAGTTTGCTTTAGTTTTAAGAATATTATTTTCATTTCATTTTTATTAATTTTAAAAATATTTTCTATTTTAAATTAATAAAATAAAATATCAAAAATATAGGGCTATACGGACTCGAACCGTAGACCTTCTCGGTAAAACAGATCGAACTGATTATTATCAAAATGATTCGACCTATTTCAAAGACCCAACACGCATTTTTTTGCATTGGGCTCTTTCATTAACTGATAGAAATATCAGCTAGTCTACCATATATTTTTTTTCTCTTAGAAACTTATAAAAAAAAACGAAGATGGTTCCATGTGCTCTGATTCATTACTGATACAGGAGCACTACCAAAGTGTTTCAAAGAAGGGAAGGTTTATCTTGACGTAGGTCTGCTTCTGGCCTAGATCAACCTAAGTTAAATGGAGTCTCTATCATCCAAAAAATCAAACATGAAACTTCATACACCTTAAGATTCATAGGACGAAAAGAGAATTTTTGAGGTCCTTATACTCATTATGCCTAGCATTGAATAGACTGGGTATTCACCCTATCAATATCTCAAATCAATGATGGGTTCGATTCGGATCCTGCTCCTGCCTAAACGGCACCCGAATCGGACCGAACCATTTGTCAGGCTATTGTTCTCTTGTTTTGTTCCTTCAAAGTAATGGAGTAAGACATCGATTTCTCAAAAGGATCAATTCTTTTGATTGCATGATAGACTCCCCTGAAAAACATTGGCGCACGTGTAAACGAGGTGCTCTACCTAACTGAGCTATAGCCCTTGTGTTTGTGATACATATTTTATCATATTATTTAGATAATTTCTTGTCAAGATGAATAGTACATGATCCAACATCATAATCATACCTTTTTGGTCGGTTTGATTGGTATTGCTTAGAAGTAATATTGGATTTATAATCCATCGATGGGATAGGTCCCTTTTCTTTCTCTTTATGATTCCTTATGATAATAAATGACCTACTTAACTCAGTGGTTAGAGTATTGCTTTCATACGGCGGGAGTCATTGGTTCAAATCCAATAGTAGGTAGAACTTATTAGATACCATTGATCCCGGTGTCTAATAAGTTTTTCTACCCACCTTCTTTTATAGATTTTCTATCTTTTTCATCCTATTCTATTTCCGTTTTCAATTTTCAAATTTTTCGTTAGATCAAAATCTGATTTAACTTTTGATTGTATTTGATTCTATTTAATCGGCAGAATCAAAATGGGCTGTAGAAACGAAAGTTCTGTTTATACGAAAATTCTTTCGATTAACCAACTAGTTACGAAATCACGTTGATAGCCTCTACTCGTGTCCTAGCCCGTCTGAGAGCTAGACTTGCCTCAATTGTTTGCCTCTTGCCTTCAGCTTTCCTCAA